ATTGCCGAACCCAATGCCTACATTGCATTTGCGGGTAAAAGAGTAATTGAACAAACATTGAATAAGACAGTACCTGAAGGTTCACAAGCGGCTGAATATTTATTCTATAAGGGCTTATTCGATCCAATCGTACCGCGAAATCTTTTAAAAGGTGTTCTGAAGGAGTTATTTCAACTGCATACTTTCTTTCCTTTGAATCAAAATTCAATCAAGTAGAACTTTACGTTCTATTATCTTATTTGTGGCGAACAAGCAGTTAGTTTATCAGACTCAAAGTAAAAATTAGAAGATTCAGGGTTTCTTTGGTAACACAAGATTTAATTCTAGAAAGAATTAAAAGTTGCCGAAAATTCTTTCTTTTTTAGAGATCTTTTTTTACCCATATTCCTGATTCTGATTAGTAATAAGAAAGTTTATATTAACAAGATAAAAGAGCTAATTCTGCTTTTCGCGGCATTACATTAGGCAAATTAAATAAATTTAATGTTCCCCGCTAACGTATACATATTATAATTCAAATAGAGATATATAGTCTTGCCTCTTTCTAGAATCTCCCAATAACTTTCATTATTACTAATAATCCCTGTTGGATCGTATTCTAACGAATCTTTCGGGACTTTTTAATAAATTCTTTTTATTTTTCAAATTAGAAGACAACAACAAAATAATAAAAGCAGAATAATCAAAAAATGGATTATGATACATATATTCCACGTGGAAAAATAAAAAGAATAAGTCCAATTTAGTTCTACATTCCTTGCACTTATTATATACTCACTTATAGTATAATTATATACGAATTCTAATTAATAACTAATTTTTAAATATATAATATAAGAATAACAGGTACAAATATTAAATTGAGGTACCCATTCTATGATAACTCTTAACTTACCCTCTATTTTTGTGCCTTTAGTGGGCCTAGTATTTCCGGCAATTGCAATGGCTTCTTTATCTCTTCATGTTCAAAGAAACAAGATTTTTTAAATCCGATGCGACCAAATCTTATCTTTTTTTTTCAAGGCTTAGACATGGATGATAACATATATATCTATTTAGTAGAATATCGTATAAGATGTGGCTTCCGCCGAACATAAATTAAATGAAAGAGCTCTTATGCATGTGAAACCATGATATATGGTTATCATAATTATAATATAGTTTAAAAAAAATAGATCAGGATCGGCAGATGCCTGAAATGAAAAGTCAATGTATCTAAATGGATGTAGATATCCATGGGGGATTATATGAAGGGGATGCTAGTATTTTAGATCTAGCCAATTTGATGAATTATGCCTAAGGGGTCACATCAGAATAGTGCTAGTTGATGAGAGTTACTTCGGAAACAAAAAAAAAAGAGTAAAGTCAAATTTATTTGGGTTATTCTCTCAATTCCAATAAAATGAAACTGGATCTAGTATGAGTTGGCGATCAGAACATATATGGATAGAGCTTATAATGGGGTCTCGAAAAACAAGTAATTTCTGCTGGGCCTTTATCCTTTTTTTAGGTTCATTAGGATTCTTATTGGTTGGAACTTCCAGTTATCTTGGTAGGAATTTGATATCTTTATTTCCGTGTCAGCAAATAATTTTTTTTCCACAAGGGATCGTGATGTCTTTCTATGGCATCGCAGGTCTCTTTATTAGCTTCTATTTGTGGTGCACAATTTCGTGGAATGTAGGTAGCGGTTATGATCGATTCGATAGAAAAGAAGGAATTGTGTGTATTTTTCGTTGGGGATTTCCTGGAAAAAATCGTCGCATCTTTCTTCGATTCCTTATGAAAGATATTCAGTCCATCAGAATAGAAGTTAAAGAGGGTATTTCTGCCCGTCGTGTCCTTTATATGGACATCAGAGGCCAAGGGGCCATTCCCTTGACTCGTACTGATGAGAATTTGACTCCAGGAGAAATTGAACAAAAAGCTGCTGAATTGGCCTATTTCTTGCGTGTACCAATTGAAGTATTTTGAAATCAGGGGGTAAAAAGGAAAAAAGATTAAGAATCATCTTTCTCGATAGCATAAACTAACTTAAGTTTCTTCCGAACGCCCATTCGAGCCAAAACAAACGTATATGGGCCCAGCCCTAGAACGAAACCTTTTTTTTTCAAAAATATTTTATTTTGGGCTCCTTAATGAAATGACTAAAAGATTAGATCTCTTCTATCTTATAATGATAACTAATGATACAATTTATGGCTTGTTTTGCCACTTATTTTTGATCATCACATCACAATATTCTTCAGAAATTTTTTGAAACTTTTGATAGAAAGGGCATTAGTTCGTATCGAAATATCAATAATATTCATTACTTGAAATGGCTATTTGGGGCATTCATCAAAAGGACGCAATTGCTGTGAATTTGCCCAATTGAGATATCGGAAAACAAAAGATTTTATTATTTCTTTATTCAAATTTGAAGTGGATTCTTATTCTATTTTTATATTCTTTCTAGATTCAAGGACTAACCACTAAATCACAAATAAAAAGAGGGAATAGATGCATAGGCTCGATACCTTGTAATAGAACTCATACTTAATAGAAATATTAGATTGTCTAGAGTCGACAAATGAGGTGGGTTCATTAAGAATTCACATTCACAAATAAAAAAAAAAATGGCAAAAAAGAAAGCATTTACTCCCCTTCTATATCTTGCAGCTATAGTATTTTTTCCATGGTGGACCTCTCTCTTATTTCAAAAAAGTCTGGAATCCTGGGTTACTAATTGGTGTAATACTAGGAAATCCGAAACTTTTTTGAATGATATTCAAGAAAAGAGTATTCTCACCAAATTCATAGAATTAGAGGAACTCTCCCTGTTGAACGAAATGATAAAGGAATATCCAGAGACACATCTACAAAAGCTTAGTCTAGGAATCCACAAGGAAACGATCCAATTGATCAAGATGCACAACGAGGATCGTATCCATATGATTTTACACTTCTCGACAAATATAATCTGTTTCATTATTCTTAGTGCTTATTCTATTCTGGGTAATGAGGAACTTGTTATTCTTAACTCTTGGGTTCAGGAATTCTTATATAACTTAAGCGACACAATAAAAGCTTTTTCTATTCTTTTATTAACTGATTTGTGTATTGGATTCCATTCGCCCCACGGTTGGGAACTAATGCTTGGCTCTGTCTACAAAGATTTTGGATTTGCTCATAACGAGCAAGTTATATCGGGTCTTATTTCCACTTTTCCGGTCATTATAGATACAATTTTTAAATATTGGATCTTCCGTTATTTAAATCGTGTATCTCCGTCACTTGTAGTGATTTATCATTCAATGAATGACTAAAAATGATACAATGATATTAACATCTTTGTAACTTTGTACATAAAAAAAGCGTTCAAAATTGTATTTACTCTTTATATTTCTCTAGAAGATTTTTCCTATATTTATATTCCAGTAAACTTATTTCAGTACATAGCAGAATCGTGGATAGGGAACTATACTAGCAACCTACCTAATTTATTGTAGAAATTTTGGGCTCAATGATTGGACCATGCAAACTAGAAATACCTTTTCGTGGACAAAGGAACAGATTACTCGATCCATTTCTGTATCGCTCATGATATATATAATCACTCGGACATACATTTCAAATGCATATCCCATTTTTGCACAACAGGGTTATGAAAATCCACGAGAAGCGACTGGGCGTATTGTATGTGCCAATTGCCATTTAGCTAATAAGCCGGTAGATATTGAGGTTCCGCAAACAGTACTTCCCGATACTATATTTGAAGCAGTTGTTCGAATTCCTTATGATATGCAACTGAAACAAGTTCTTGCTAATGGTAAAAAGGGGGGTTTGAATGTGGGGGCTGTTCTTATTTTACCTGAGGGGTTTGAATTAGCCCCCCCCGATCGTATTTCTCCCGAGATGAAAGAAAAGATAGGCAATCTGTCTTTTCAGAGCTATCGCCCCACCCAAAAAAATATTCTTGTGATAGGTCCTGTTCCTGGTCAGAAATATAGTGAAATAACCTTTCCTATTCTTTCTCCCGACCCCGCTAGTAAGAAAGATGTTCACTTTTTAAAATATCCCATATATGTAGGCGGGAACAGGGGACGGGGCCAGATTTATCCCGACGGGAGAAAGAGTAACAATACAGTTTATAATGCTACAGCAGCAGGTATTGTAAACAAAATTATACGAAAAGAAAAGGGGGGATACGAAATAACCATCGCGGATCCATCCGATGGACGTGAAGTGGTTGATATTATCCCTCCAGGGCCAGAACTTCTTGTTTCAGAGGGTGAATCTATCAAACTTGATCAACCATTAACGAGTAATCCTAATGTGGGGGGATTTGGTCAGGGAGATGCCGAAATAGTACTTCAAGATCCATTACGTGTCCAAGGCCTTTTGTTCTTCTTGGCATCTGTTATTTTGGCACAAATATTTTTGGTTCTTAAAAAGAAACAGTTTGAGAAGGTTCAATTGTCTGAAATGAATTTCTAGATCCGAAAATTTATCAACATAAAGTTCGTAAAAAGAACCCATTTTTTTAGGAGGGATTATTAATCTTCCTAGTCTTCGACACAACAAGCACAAGAAAGGGGTGTGGAAAATTCCCTTTCTTGTGCTTGTGTCGGAATAGTAATGATTATGGATCCCGGTTCGTCAAAGATTCCTATTCTTAGTTTCGCTTTTTCCAGGTTTATCAGAATTTTTTTTTTTTTTACGTAACGTATAATATAAGAAGTCGTGGACAAACAAAAAAGAGAGGTAATTTTAGGGAGCAAATAGAACTTACTCAATGAACCACTTACTAAAAAAATTTCCATTTTGATGAGATACTCAAATAAATAGAACAGGTTTCTATTAGCATATATAGTATTGGACATGATATCTGGCGAAATACATATATATTATCCTGTCATCCAGGAAATTGAGTGACTCTTTCTTTCTTCTAACAGTATTAGTATTGATAGATACTATCGAGGAACAAATGGTTGGAATCAATCAATGAAGTTCATTTT